GTTTTCGCTTATCTAATAAATCATTTAATGAAAGTAGATTATCTTTCCATTCATTTCACAACTAGAATATCTCTTCCCGAACCAAACATGAATCTTTCGATTCATTTGGCTCTCACGCTCATTTGTTTCTTTTATCTTTTCTTTTATTGATGGACATTCCCATATCTTTGAATGGAATGAGCCTATCCTCTCTTTTCTGTTCGTATTCAAAGCTATCGAAACTGATCTAACATCAGAATCTTAGGAGGACTCTTCAGACCAGACAAAAAATAAAAAATTGTCAGCAAAGTTGTTTCTTTATTTGTTCTTTATTTAGAACTTCTTTCTTTCAAAAAAAAAATATTTTAAATTTTAAAGAAAAAAGAATTCTATTATACTATTAGAATAGAAATAGAATTGAATATAATTCTGAACTTCATTACTTCATTCTCATTATTATTAGAATGAGATTTCGATTTTTTTCATCCAAAAAATTCTCTTTTTTATACAAATATTTTATATAAATACAATACATAGGTCGTCGATTCGGCAGTGGGGGGGAAGATACCCATTTTTCCAGTGAATGGTTCAAATAATTTTATCCATATGAGTGTTCTACATCGAATAAATTCCCAATTATTCCTTTTTTATTTTTCTCATTTTTAAACCTTTTTGGTACTAACCTAGCGGTAGAAAGAGTACCATGCTATGCTGTGCCTGGACTTCAAACAATTGATCTTTAACCATGTAAAAGACCTCAACATTATTGGTTGATAGAGAAGAAAATCAAAGTTCATTTACCAATTAGTCACGAAATGCTATGGTTCTTACATATGATTTCTGAATGAAATCCAATTCAGAAGTAATTCGTCGAGATTGTGCACCCTTTGTTCCTAGTTCTGCTATAAAAAAGAATACATAAATAGAAAGAAAGTGCAGTCGGTGAAATCCAACCTATTCTTGAAATAAACAACTCGCACACACTCCCTTTCCAAAAAAAATCAATACACCCAGCACTACGCTTAGATTTATTGGATTTGTTGCTAAAATATCGGTATTAAACTCGAAACTCCCAGCGGATGACCAGTGCCCCACGGAAACAAAAGAATCAATTAGATTTTTCATATGCTCTCCCTTTATAGATAGGACTAACAAAGAACAGAGTTCTTTTTGTATCACTCCGCTTATTATTCTTAATGGAATTTGAGAATTCTCAAATTTCTTAGTTATGGTTATGTTTTTCTTCTAAGATGAAATGAAACATTAAACAAAAGGATTTGCAAATAAAAGAGCTAATGCCACGACCAGTCCATAAATTGTTAAAGCTTCCATAAAAGCCAGACTAAGCAATAAAGTACCTCGTATTTTACCCTCTGCTTCTGGTTGTCTCGCAATACCTTCTACGGCTTGGCCCGCAGCAGTACCTTGACCAACCCCAGGTCCGATAGAAGCAAGCCCTACAGCCAATCCAGCAGCAATAACGGAAGCAGCAGAAATAAGTGGATTCATGGTAAGCTCCTCGCACCAAAAAAAGAAATGGTTAATGATACAACCAACCAATGAATTAGTACTTAATCTACTTCTTTTTCTACTTCTACTTTTACTATTTACTTTACTACACTTATTTTTTATTTTTTGATCTTTATCACTAAAATCTATCGGGTCGAAGTAGCTAAAAGCTCCAAATGGAATTCATAATATTACTGAATTGTCAGAACTACTTCAATATACCGTTTTTCCTTTCTACCTTATGTAATAGATATGTATACGATTTTAGTCATTGCGTTTCCTTGTTTAGAAAATATTCTATTCTTTCTCTTTCATTCAATTCACAATAACAGACAAAATAGAAAAAGGACTGATATGGGAATCCATATAAATGCAGTGGGCTAGAAAAAAAGAGAGAGATAGGGGTAATTGCTATTTAACTAGTAAATAACATATACTTTTCTTCTTCCATAACGTAAATCACCTGCACTTTTTCTTCTATTAAATCGTATTCTGGAACCATTCTTCGAAACATACACAAGGATTTATACTCATAGGCATTACATATACATATATGTAGTAGGATCCCCAACCCTTCTTTCTATTCCAAATTCTGCAATATCATCTATCTTTCTTCATATATACATACATGTAGCTATTTGCATTTTCTTATCCAACCCAGTAGTGGATTCTATTGAACCCCCGCATTGCTTGAATTGGGATCAGCTTCAAAAAAGACTATTTCGAAAGTTAGTCAATGATGACCCTCCATGGATTCACCTATATAAGCCGCAGCCAAAGTTGCAAAAATAAGAGCTTGAATACCACTTGTAAATAATCCAAGAAACATGACAGGTATAGGAACTACTGAAGGCACTAAAGAAACAAGAACAACAACCACTAATTCATCAGCCAATATATTCCCGAAAAGTCGAAAACTAAGAGATAAAGGTTTTGTGAAATCTTCTAGAATATTAATTGGTAAAAGTATTGGAGTTGGTTGAATGTATTTCCCAAAATATCCCAATCCTTTTTTGCTAATACCCGCATAGAAATATGCCACTGACGTAGGTAAAGCTAAAGCAACAGTAGTATTTATATCATTGGTGGGCGCAGCTAATTCTCCATGAGGTAACTTTATGATTTTCCAAGGTAAAAGAGCACCTGACCAGTTAGAAACAAAAATAAATAGGAACATCGTTCCTATAAATGGAACCCAAGGACCATACCCCTCTCCAATCTGAGTTTTGCTCAAGTCTTGAATAAATTCAAGGACATATTCGAAGAAATTCTGACCGTCGGTCGGAATGGTTTGTGGATTCCGAACAGCTATGATGACTGAACCTAATAAGATAGCAATTACAACCCAAGAAGTGATAAGTACTTGGGCATGAATTTGTAAACCTCCTATTTGCCAATATAAATGTTGGCCTACTTCTACACCTGATATATCGTATAACCCTTTGAGTGTTTGAATGGAACATGGTATAACATTCATATTGTCCTCTAACAGATTCAAAAAAGTAATTATTTTGATTCAACCATCTCTTTCTCAATTCATCTATGTTCATTCATGAATTTTAAGTTATGAATCGTATATTTAGGAAATCACATAAAAAAAAATACCAATCATTTTATGTTTTCAATCTTAAATATTATTCAATATTCAAAACATAGTTCAAACTCCAAAAGATGCAAACCAAAATAGTAACAATCAAAGAGAGTTCACCAAAAACAAACTAATATTCTTCTTTCTTCTTCTTAATGATAAGATTAATGATAAGATAATCAACCATTTTTTAGATAACTAGAACGGCCCTCACAAATTGCAGATACTAATTTGGTAAGAATCAATCGAATCGAAGCTATAGCATCATCGTTGGCCGGAATAGAAATATCTGCAAGATCTGGGTCACAATTTGTATCGATTAAACAAATCGTCGGAATACCCAAAATGACACATTCTCGAAGAACCGTATATTCTTCTTGCTGATCAACTATAATTACAATATCGGGCAATCCCGTCATATATTTGATCCCACCCAGATATGTTTGCAAGGTAGATAACTTTCTCTTCAACATTGCTGCATCTCCTTTGGGGAGACGATTTAGTTTCCCCATCTTTTGTTCTGCTCTTAAGTCCCTGAACTTCTGAAGTCTTGTTTCTGTAGTAGACCAATTCGTTAACATACCACCAAGCCATTTTTTATTAACATAATGACATCGGGCCCTTATTGCTGCTGATGCTACTAAATCCGCTGCTTTCTTTTTGGTGCCAACGATTAAGAATTTTTTTCCCCTACTTGCTGCATCAAAAACTAAATCGCAGGCTTCTGATAAAAAACGAGCAGTTATAGTAAGATTTGTAATATGAATACCTTTACGCTTTGCAGAGATGTAAGGAGCCATTCTAGGATTCCATTTATTAGTACCATGACCAAAATGAACTCCTGCTTCCATCATTTCTTCCAAATTGATGTTCCAATATCGTCTTCCCATTTTCCCACACTTTCTCTTTTTCTTTTTTTTTCAAAGAGATTCAGTACCTTGTGAAATAAATAATTGTTCCGACGGAACCTTCTACCAGGATTGACCATTAATCTACGACCCAAACCATGAATTTCATTCTTTCTTTTTTATTTCATTGATTTATTACGAAATCCATAATCGGACCAGAGAGTTAAAGTAAAAAGAATGAACCTCTTGTTAGGAATTAGTAAATTACATTACGTAAATGATTGGTCTGATGTCTCATGGAAAGTGTTTGGGGCACAAGAACAAAATAATTCTCTATGGTATAACAAAATATCTCCCATTTCCAACTCGAATAGATTCTTCCTTTTGATTTTCAAATGAATGTTTTTGTCTTGCTTTGAACGATGTACTAATTTTTTGAATCCGGTACCAACCGGTATAATCCCCCCCAGAACAACGTTCTCTTTCAGGCCTTTCAACCAATCAATACGACCTCGTAGAGCAGCTTTTGCTAAAACTCGAGCAGTTTCTTGAAAACTCGCTTCGGATATGAAACTTTGAGTATTCAGAGATGACTTCGTTATTCCCAATAAGATTGCCCGATAACAGATCGCTTCGTCCAAAACACGCCCTGCTCGCTCTGCTCGCAACAATCCAATAAATTCCCCAGGTAAAAAAACATTAGACATTCCATCTTCTGAAACCAAAACTCTTGATGTTACTTGACGTACAATAATCTCTATATGTCTATTATGGATCTGTACCCCCTGGGATCGATAAACCTTTTGGATCTTATTAACCAAAGAGATACGACTTTGGGCTATGGTTAGTTCAGCTCCAATAAAGAATCCCCAGGGGATCCCAAGAATCCTTCGGATACGGTCGTCCCAACCTTCAACTCTTCTTTCGAGGTTCATCGATATTGAATCAATTGAACGAACTTCTAAGATTTGTTCCACTTTTGGAAGACCTTGCGTTATGTCACCAGATCTCGATTTTTCATATATAAATGTAATTAATGTATCTCCTTCATAAAAGGTTTCCCCATAATGGCCATGGACAGTTGCTCCTGGAGTGACCAAATAGGGCTTAGCTGATCTTATAACTAAAGAGTTCACATGAACAATGAAAATTTGACCAGATTTTTTTATGCGTGATCCGTATTTCAATAGACATACATTTTCACAAAGGAATTGTCCAAGGCTAATTATTGTCCATGCCTCTTCACAAGAATCGTGATGGAGAAAACACCAATTCAAATGGAATGAATTCCAAATGATGTTACTGCATGGATCGGGATTATAAATACTACTATTTTCATCTAGGAAACAGTATTGAAATGGAAGTACTTGAAGCACTTGGAAAGTCTGTTGAAATTTTTCAAGTAAAAAATATTTCTTTAAAAAGACTTGATTATAAGTTCTTAAATAGTAAGATGAACGAAAATTTACTATTTTAGGCACAATAGTACCTAAAGGACCCAAAAAATCCCTAATTGGAGTCAGGGGATCCGATTCTTTTGTCGCATTATTATATCTCGAAGTATTGAAGGGGCCAATTCGAAAACAATTGGATGATGACAAAATTATGAAAGATTGGCATTCCTTATTTCGATTCAACAACGTACCAAGAGTTTCCTGATGTTGGGGAAATAATGGAATCTTCGCCTTGGAATCAAAAGGATTTCTATCGGCACGATCTAATTCATTATTGGAAATCAATCCTGAACCTGCCGTATCATACCTTTTTTCGGTATACGAAATAGTGGATTTTACTAACTCAATTCGGATGAAATCACGAAGCAGATCATTTGCCCTTATTTCAACAAAAGAAGCATGAACCTCTTCTTCTATAGAACTCTTTTTTTCTTGTTCTTGGTCCCAAGTCAATACTAAGCAAGCCCGAACTAATTGAATACTTGTGTGAGAAATTCCTCGAATTGACTTGCCATTTCCATAAAGTATATAATTGACAATTCGAAGTTGTACATTATCCTTTTCCTGCAAGAGATCCTGAGAGAAAAGTGTTGCTAAATTAATCCCATCAGCTATTTCATATGTGACTACGGGCCGAACCAAAACAAAATACTTTTTTTTGGTAGGTGTAATTCGTTGGACATAGATCCAATTTTTCAATTTTTTTGATCCTTTAGAATTCTTTTTTTCCATTCCTGGTGGTATCAAAACGCCACTGTGCCTAGATATTTTATCCACCTCTCCAGAAAAATGAATATCTCCAGAAAAGATTTTCAGTTCCATACTTTTTTTTTTTCTCTCCACTCGGACTAATCCACCTACTCGACTTCTTGTATTCATATTTAAAGCAAGTCGTGTATCTACTCCAATGATACTATTGTTCCGGACCATTATGGGCGAAGATCCGGGTAAGATATGCACTTCCTCGGGAATGAAAAAAAAGCGATCTACTTTCATTTGCATTTGGTATTTCGGACTAAATTCTTTTGCTCCTCGATACTCAATAAAATCCTCTTTTTTTACGATTGAATCTACTTCGACAATCCCATATTTAGTAATTCCCGAGCTGCTTCTTCTGTATCGCGGATCATCAAAATAAGCAAGAATACTATTTCTACGTAAAATACCATTTATAGGTATTTTAATCGAAATACCAAAACAGGGTTTTAGTTTCTTTTCTTGTTCTTGATGATATTGTAAGGGAATCACGAATCTATTTCTTCGCTTTTTAGCCAAGGAATTCTCTTGACGAATAGAAGTAGAAGGCTCTATGAGATTCCAATGACCCTTGGATATGATTCGATAAGGTTTTGAATAGTCAAGAATTTCCCTATCTTTTTTACCAAAGGTATCCAACAATTTATGTCTTACTTGATCATTAGTCAGTGAGAGATCAAAGATATATCTTTCTTCGAGAGAAAAAGAATTAGCATTCATTTGATCTTGATCCTTGTGGAGTGAAAAAGACACTATATTGGATCTGCATAGACCTCCTGCTAATATCCATAAATGACTTGTTTTTGGTAATAGATGAACATTACTATATGGATATTCGGGCGCATGATAGCCATCAGTACTCCAGTGCATTTCTCCTTCTGACTCAGAATAAATATGTTTTTGAACCCTTTCTTTAAAATGAAAAGTGGACGTTCCGGCACGAATCTCGGCAATCACTTGTTCTGATTCTACATATTGATCATTTTGAACTAAAATCAAACTTTTTGTTGGAATATTCACATTATGTAGAATATCTCGACTTTCAATAGTTACATACAAGTCTATAAAACATAGAAAAGCAGGATGCCCATGACGGGTACGTGTGGGATGAACCAAATCCTCATCAAATTTGATTTTTCCATTAGAGGGAGCTCGTACATATTCGGCAGTACCACCTGTGAATACTCCGCCGGTATGAAAAGTTCTTAATGTTAGTTGAGTCCCCGGTTCCCCAATTGATTGACCCGCAATAATGCCTACGGCTTCTCCCAACTCGACCAGGTCACCATGAGTAGGACTTCGGCCATAACATAATTGACAGATCCAAGATGTACTCCTGCAAGTAAAAGGGGTTCTAATATATATT